CGAATTAATCAGCGAAATAGACGACGAATTTCTAGAATATGAAAAACAATTTGAAGACCCCAACGACACGGAATCGGAATCGAAATCCGAATCGGAATCGACATCCGAATCGAAATCGGAATCGAAATCCGAATCGAAATCTGAATCCAAATCGGAATTGAAATCCGAATCGAAATCGGAATCGAAATCCGAATCGAAATCCGAATCGAAATCCGAATTGAAATTGAAATCGGAATCCAAATCGGAATCGGAATCGAAATCCGAATCGGACTCGGACTCCGAATCGGAAGTAACAGAGGGCTTTGAAATTCGCTCAAGATTTTTCAAAATTGAAACGATTTTGATTCCTAAGGAAAATTTGGAAGATGAAGATGAAGATGAAGATGAAAAAAAAAATGAAGATGAAAATGCAAAAAAACAAGCACAAGCACAAGAAAAAAAAAAAAAGGAAGCTGAAGATGAAGCTGAAAGTAGATCCTCTAATTCTCCAAAGAAAGGTAGAATAAAAACAAGAAAGGGTATGGTGGGAATACCCTTGTTACGTTATTTGCCCGAATCGGACTTTCGGCGGGAACTAATTAAAGGTTCTCTGCGCTCTCAAAGGCGTAAAATTGGAGTTTGGCAACTGTATCAAGCAAACGCGCACTCTCCCCTTTTTTTGGATAGAATCAAAGCATTCCCCTACCTACCGGTTCAAATATTGGATCTATTCGAAACTTTTACAATTTATTTTAATGTTTGGACAGGCAAGACGAGGCCAAAAGCCAAAAAGTTGAGCGATAGGCACGAAAAAGTATCCAAAAGAAACGAGGAAGAATCGCGGATACTCGTAGCGCGGCTATGGGAGGATATCCCAGGTGGGCACCTAATAAGGGGATCTGCGTTAATAACTCAATCTTTTTTTAGAAAATATATTCTATTGCCTTCATTGATAATAGCCAAAAATATTGGACGTATGTTATTATTTCAACCTCCTGAATGGTTTGAGGATCTAAAGGAATGGAACCAAGAAATGCATATTAAATGTACCACTGATGGTATCCAAATATCGGAAACAGAATTCCCAGCGGATTGGTGGGAAGACGGTATGCAGATAAAAATCTTATTTCCTTTCTCCCTGAAACCTTGGCACAAAGATAAACTAGGACCCTCTGATATAGCTGATTTTGATCTAAATGATAAAAATTTAATACCAATTGAAAAAACGGATTCTTGTTTTTTAACAGTTTGGGGACTGCAAACTGACGTTCCTTTTGGTTCTCCCACATCCCTATTTAGAGAAAGAAATTCTTTTTTTGAACCCATTTTTGAGGAACTAGAAAAAACAATTGTAAAATGGAAAAGGTCGTATTTAGAAATAGCAAGAATACTAACAAAATTAATACTAGAAAAATTCAACCCAATTTTTAGCTTAATAAAAGTTAGCTTAATAAAAGTATCAAAATCGAATGCAATTAAAAACGAAAAAGATTCTAGAACCAGCAATCAAATAATTGATGAATCATTTAGTCTTCTATTTGAATCTCAAAATTGGAAAAATTCTTCACTGACAAAAAAGAAGGATCTAACAAGTAGAACAAGCACAATTCGAAATCAAATAGAAAAAATCCGAAATCAAATAGAAAAAATTACAAAAGAAAAAAACAAAATAACCCCATCCGGGGTATATATTAATCCTACCGAAAAAGGATATCTTGCTAAAAGATTCGAATCGACAACAAATATTTGGCAAATATTAAAAAGAAGAAATGTTCGATTAATCTCTCAATTAGATTGTTTTCTAAAGATTTTCCTTGAAAAAATATACATAGATATTTTTTTATCTATTATTAATATTTCGAGACTCAATATACAATTTCTTCTTGAATCAATAAAAAAAATGCCAGCTAAGCCCATTAATGAAACAAATCAAGAAAAGCTTAATAGAAAAAATCAAAATATAATTAACTTTATTTCAACTCTAAAAAAACCAATTAATAGTCTTAGAAATAGTAAAAATTTACATAGTTTTTGTGACTTATCCTATTTCTCACAAGCATATGTATTTTATAAATTATCACAAAGCCGAGTTAGTACCAAATTACGATCTTTTTTTCAATATCACGGAATGTCTTTTTTTATTAAGGCTGAAATAAAAGATTACTTTGAAAGACAAGGAATACTTCATTCTAATTTAAGTCATAAGAAACTCCCGAATTCTGAAATGAATGAATGGAAAAATTGGTTGTTAATGGGACATTCATCTCGTATTAAATGGTATAAATTAATACTCCAAAAGTGGAGAAATAGACGTCATAAAAATCAAAATTCCAAGTGGGATAATGAAAAAACTAATTTTGAAAAAACCTCTAGATATGATCTTTTATCATATAAATCTATTAATTTGAATTATGAAAATAAGAGGGACTCATCTATTTATAAATCAAGCGCGCAAGACCAATTAAAAAAGAACAAAGATATTTTTTATAAATCCAACACGCATAAATATAATATGTCTGATATATCTATATTGAGAAGTATCCCTACTAAAAACTTATCGGATATTGAGTATTTCAATTTTAGATATGCAGAAATCAATCCCGATAGAAAATATTTGGATCGTAAAAATTTAGTTCTTGATTTTAGATACGAAATTAGAATGGAGTCCTACATCGAACTGGATGCGGCGAGTAATGAAAATGCTCAGATTGATACTAACTATTATGAAATTATTAAAAAATTTGATAATAAAGAACTTCTTTATCTTACGCTTTCACAAAAGTTCCAACCCAATTTACCAAAATCCCGAAAAGATTTTTTTAATTGGCTGGGACGGAATAAAGAAATACTAAATGGTCCTCGACCAGATCTGGGATCTTGGTTCTTCCCCGAATTTGTCCTAACTTATAATCTATATAAAACAAAACCGTGGGTTATACCAAGTCAAAAGCTTCTGTTAAATTTGAATCTAGATAAAAATGGTCTTATTGAAAATAGTGAAAAGAAAAACATCGAAGAAAACCAAAAACAAAAAGGGGAATCCGTTTCAAATAAAAAAATAAAGAATCAAAATAAAAAAGACGAAAAAGACGAAAAAGCTAAAAAAGACGAAAAAGCTAAAAAAGAAAACGAATCGGTCGAAAGCAAAAGGGATCTTACATCAAATGTAAAAAAAAAAGGGAATGCCAAATCTTCAAGAAAGAACAAAAAAGATATTCAAGATCCGGTACCGGTACTTAAAAAAAGAAAAAAGGAAAAGAAAAGTGAACTAGAAATAGACATAGAGACAAGGCAAAAACGTTTTGTAATTTCTCAACTGGTCTTGAACCATGATTGGTTTGAAACAGAGATGACTAATCTATCCATAGCTGTTTTCCTGCTTAGACGGAAAACACTAACAAACCTTTCTGCATCCGCGATTGTAAACGGAGAACTGAAGGTGGAGCCAATGGATATTAGTCAAAAAGTTGTCAAAGTGGGGAAAGAGGCGATCTTGATTATCGAACCCGCGCGCCTGTCTCTAAAAAATGATGGACAATTTATTATGTATCAAACCTTAGGTATTTCGTTGGTTCATAAGATTAAGCACCAAATTAATCAAGGATATACAAAACAACCCTATGTTGATAAGAATGGTTTTGATTTGCTTGTTCCCGAAACCATTTTATCGCATAGACGTCGTAGAGAATTGAGAATTCTAATTTCTTTGAATTCAAAGACTGGGAATAAAAATCCAATATTTTGGACTGAGAACAACTGCAGTCAATCTTTGGATTTGGATAAAGAGAACCATCTTAATCTTAATAAAGATAAGAATGAATTAATTAAATTCAAATTTTTTCTTTGGCCTAATTATCGATTAGAAGATTTAGCTTGTATGAATCGCTATTGGTTTGATACAAATAATGGCAGTCGTTTCAGTATGTTAAGGATACGGATGTATCCGCGGTTGAAAAGTCGTTGATAGTCCATTTTTGCTATATATGCTATACCCTACGGAGTATATGAAAGTAAAGAGGTTGACACGCCCCACCTTCCATGCCATTCTAATATAGAATACGAAGACTAAAACCGCTGAGGTATCAATTAGGCCTACAAATCAATTAACAGAATCTTCTTCATTTTAGGTCTAAATTATGCCATGCAAAAATGAACCCCTTTCCTTCTTTTTTCTTTTTCAGAATAAATTAAATTGAAACCTGGATGGATTAATATGAGTTGATAAAATTAGGAGTTCATAAATAAATTCAGATTATTGTATATAACACATTAAAATTACTAGCATTATTATTACTCATCGGTAAAATCCATATCTGTAAAAGTGTAAGAGGGAAAATCTTTTATGGTAAAAAGTGCATTCATTTCGGTTATTTATGAAAAAGAAAGAAGGGGGTCCGTTGAATTTCAAGTATTCCGTTTTACCAATAAGATACGGAGACTTACTTCACATTTGGAAGTGCACAAAAAAGACTATTTATCTCAGAGAGGTTTGCGAAAAATTTTAGGAAAACGTCAGCGGCTGTTGGCTTATTTGGAAAAAAAAAATGGAGCACGTTATAAAGAATTAATTGGTCAGTTGGGTATTCGAGAGGCAAAAACAAAAACTCGTTAATTGGAAGAATTTTTTTAAGTACTCTTTCCGTTTTTTTTGTATTTGGATAAACTTCTTTTTACTTTCAGCAATTCATGGAAAAATGAATGGGTAAAAAACTTATGACTGTACCGGCTACAAGAAAAGACCTTATGATAGTCAATATGGGGCCTCACCACCCATCAATGCATGGTGTTCTTCGACTCATCGTTACTCTAGATGGTGAAGATGTTATTGACTGTGAGCCTATATTAGGCTATTTACACAGAGGGATGGAGAAAATTGCGGAAAATCGAACAATTATCCAATATTTGCCCTATGTAACGCGTTGGGATTATTTAGCTACTATGTTCACGGAAGCAATCACTGTAAATGGGCCCGAACTATTAGGAAATATTCAAGTACCTAAAAGAGCTAGTTATATCAGAGTCATTATGTTGGAGTTGAGTCGTATAGCTTCCCATTTGTTATGGCTTGGCCCTTTTATGGCAGATATTGGTGCACAGACCCCATTCTTCTATATTTTTCGAGAAAGGGAATTGATATATGACTTATTCGAAGCAGCTACTGGTATGCGAATGATGCATAATTATTTTCGTATCGGAGGAATAGCTGCTGATCTACCTTATGGCTGGATAGATAAATGTTTGGATTTTTGTAATTACTTTTTAACGGGGGTTGCTGAATATAAAAAGCTTATTACACGGAATCCTATTTTTTTAGAACGGGTTGAAGGCGTGGGCGTTATTCGCGGAGAAGAAGCACTAAATTGGGGTTTATCGGGCCCAATGCTACGGGCGTCCGGAATCCAATGGGATCTTCGTAAAGTTGATCATTATGAGTGTTACGATGAATTTGATTGGGAAGTTCAATGGCAAAAAGAAGGAGATTCGTTAGCTCGTTATTTAGTACGAATCGGTGAAATGGCAGAATCCATAAAAATAATACAACAGGCTCTGGAAGGAATTCCAGGAGGGCCCTACGAGAATTTAGAAATACGACGTTTTGATAGAGTAAAAGATTCCGAATGGAATGATTTTGAATATCGATTTATTAGTAAAAAACCTTCTCCAACCTTTGAATTGGCGAAACAAGAACTTTATGTGAGAGTTGAAGCCCCAAAGGGGGAATTGGGAATTTTTCTGATAGGAGATCTGAGTGTTTTTCCTTGGAGATGGAAAATTCGCCCGCCGGGTTTTATCAATTTGCAAATTCTTCCTCAGTTAGTTAAAAGAATGAAATTGGCTGATATTATGACGATATTAGGTAGCATAGATATCATTATGGGAGAAGTTGATCGTTAAAAATGATAATGGATACAACCGAAATACAAGCTATCAATTCGTTTTCCAGATTAGAATCCTTAAAAGAGGTCTATGGGCTTATATGGCTACTTGTCCCGATTTTTACTCTTGTATTAGGAATCACAATAGGTGTACTCGTAATTGTTTGGTTAGAAAGAGAAATATCTGCAGGGATACAACAACGTATTGGACCTGAATACGCCGGGCCCTTAGGAATTCTTCAAGCTGTAGCAGATGGTACAAAACTACTTTTCAAAGAGAACCTTCTTCCATCTAGCGGAGATGGTCGGTTATTTAGTATCGGACCATCCGTCGCAGTGATATCGATTTTACTAAGTTATTCAGTAATTCCTTTTGGATATCACCTTATTCTAGCCGATCTTGGTATTGGGGTTTTTTTATGGATCGCTATTTCAAGTATTGCTCCCGTTGGACTTCTTATGTCGGGATATGGATCAAATAATAAATATTCCTTTTTAGGTGGTTTACGCGCTGCTGCTCAATCAATTAGTTATGAAATACCATTAACTTTATGTGTATTATCAATATCTCTACGTGTGATTCGGTGTCTCTAATTAGCTGAAATAGAAAAAAGTTCCTAGTTCTTTTCTTTCTTATTTCTGAGAAGAGGGTTAAGGTTAAATAATTTTTTTCATCTTTTTTAGGCATCATTTGGGTTGATGAACTAAAGCAGATAGTTATATGAGTGAAAAAAAACGGCTTGCAAATTTGCAGTAAAAAGATTAAGTCTCATTTCCTATGTACAAGAATGGATTATTAATTAAAAAGCAGTAAAGGCCGTTTGCCCCAAGATTGGTTGCTTAGTTATCATCACTTGAAGCGGGTTTAAACGGGAGGTTGAACAAAATTGAGTGGATGGTTAGAAAGACCAAAATACACAAAGGATTAGTAATGGATATTCTCTAAATTTTTTAAGAGGATATTTCTGCACATAAACGGAATTCGAATTGGGACTTTAAGTTAGTAGAAATGATCAAGAAGTACTACCCACGATTCCGGCCTAGAGTATGCTCCTATCCACCGATTAAGTAAATAACTATCAAGAACGAAGTAATCTTTTTTTAGTAAAATCCCTTTTATGAGAAAGGAGAATAGGAACGAAAAAAAATAGAATAAAATAATTAAATAAGTCCTTTTCTTCGATCTTTTCATTAGTTAGAAAGAGAGAACTCTTAACATGATTCATAAATTAATAATTAATGGAATACCGAATTCTTTTTCGTGATTGAAAAATGAAATACCTATATAATGTTGTTACAAAAAGGTTTTTATTCAAGGATTAAGTTATTGATTAACAAACAAAAATGACATTCCTAAAATGAAAAGATGAGATTAATTCAGAAGCACCTTTTTTTACTATATATTTTAAATAAAAAATATAGCAAACAGAATTCCGTTGGTCTAATTTGGGGAACTTGGGATAAGTTTTGACTCTATCCTACAAAAAAAATATCAAGATAAAGATAAATAAGAATTAAATGTCCTTAGATTTATTTCTGACCCTTGAGGAGCCGTATGAGGTGAAAATCTCACGTATGGTTCTGTAATAGTGATAAGAACAGCGATGTTCTAATCGACTATGATTATCTAACAGTTCAAGTACAGTTGATATAGTTGAAGCGCAGTCAAAATATGGCTTTTGGGGGTGGAATTTGTGGCGTCAACCTATAGGGTTTCTCATTTTTTTAATTTCTTCTCTAGCTGAGTGTGAGAGATTACCTTTTGATTTACCAGAAGCAGAAGAAGAATTAGTAGCAGGTTATCAAACCGAATATTCAGGTATCAAATTTGGTTTATTTTACGTTGCTTCATATCTGAATCTACTAGTTTCTTCGTTATTTATAACAGTTCTTTACTTAGGAGGTTGGAATCTTTCTATTCCATACCTATTCGTTCCTAAAATTTTGGACATAAATATAAATAAAGTAGGTAAAGTTTTTGGAACAATAATCAGCATCTTTATTACATTAGCTAAAACGTATTTGTTCTTGTTCATTCCTATTGCAACAAGATGGACTTTACCAAGGTTGAGAATAGACCAACTTTTAAATCTTGGATGGAAATTTCTTTTACCTATTTCTCTAGGTAATCTATTATTAACAACTTCGTCCCAACTTCTTTCACTGTAAACAATTACAATATTCTATATTCACCACTTATCTCAAACAAGAGAAAGAAACAAGTCTACAATTTTATTCTTTATACACATTCACGATATGTTCCCTATGCTAACTGAATTCACAAATTATGGTCAACAAACAATACGAGCTGCCAGATACATCGGTCAAGGTTTCGCGATTACCCTGTCTCATGTGAATCGTTTACCTATAACTATTCAATATCCCTACGAAAAACTAATTACGTCGGAACGTTTCCGGGGCCGAATTCACTTTGAATTTGATAAATGCATTGCTTGTGAAGTATGCGTTCGTGTATGTCCTATAGATCTACCTGTTGTAGATTGGAAATTGGAAAGTGATATTCGAAAGAAACGGTTGTTTAATTACAGTATTGATTTTGGAATCTGTATATTTTGTGGTAATTGCGTTGAGTATTGTCCAACAAATTGTTTATCAATGACTGAAGAATATGAACTTTCAAGTTATGATCGTCACGAATTGAATTATAATCAAATTGCTTTGGGTCGGTTACCAACGTCAGTAATTGATGATTACACAATTCGCACAATTTCGAATTCGCCTCCAATATAAATCAAATATAAAATATTTAAACTTAAACCTCTTAATTCAAAAAAATCCCCTATTAACACTTCAAATTAAAATTCATTATTTAATCAAATTATTATTAATAATATATATATATGAATAATATTAATATTAAAAGAAATTTAAAATAAATGAAATTAAGGTTTAGGTTGGATCTCTAAAAATAAGGCTTTTCAAAAGTTGTTTAAACTTGTCATTTAATTTTGATCCAAAATGTATTTCTATATATAAATTTTATATTTATATTTTTTATATTAGAGTATTTTATATTAGAGTAATATATATATATTTTTTCAAAAAAATTTCCAGATATTGAATGATTAGGGCTAATAACACTATATATATCAACCCGCCCCCATCTGTTCAATTTTTTTGAAGTTAGGAAATATCATAAACATAAAAAAATGGAGTTACTTCTTTTTTCCTGGTCAGGTCAATAAGATCATGAAATATTTCGATTTTTTTTTTATGGATTTACCCGGGCCAATGCATGATTTTCTTTTAGTCTTTCTGGGATCGGGTCTGATCTTAGGAGGTCTAGGAGTAGTATTACTTCCCAATTCAATTTATTCGGCCTTTTCGTTAGGATTGGTTCTTGTTTGTATATCCTTATTCTATATTCTATTGAGTTCTTATTTTGTAGCTGCCGCGCAACTACTTATTTACGTAGGGGCTGTAAATGTTTTAATTCTTTTTGCTGTGATGTTCATGAGTGATTCAGAATATTACAAGGATTCTCGCCTTTGGACTGTTGGGGATGGGGTTACTTTGGTGGTTTGTACAAGTCTTTTTATTTCACTAATTACTACTATTCCAGATACGTCATGGTACGGGATTATTTGGACTACAAGATCAAACCAGGTTCTAGAACAAGATTTGATAAGCAATAGTCAACAAATTGGAATTCATTTATCAACGGATTTTTTTCTTCCATTTGAACTCATTTCAATAATTCTTTTAGTTGCTTTAATAGGTGCAATTGCTGTAGCTCGTCAATAAAAAATCAGCAGTTAAAATATTTCATGCTTGTTATATGTGATTCAATCAAATCAATTGAATTGTTTTTTAGATTGAAATGAATGAGATTGCTAAGGAGTTGCTTAATGATGCTCGAACATGTACTTGTTTTGAGTGCCTATTTATTTTCTATGGGTGTCTATGGATTGATCACAAGTCGAAATATGGTTAGAGCCCTTATGTGTCTTGAACTTATATTGAATGCAGTTAATATAAATTTTGTAACATTTTCTGATTTTTTTGATAATCGTCAATTAAGGGGAGATATTTTCTCAATTTTTGTTATAGCCATTGCGGCCGCTGAAGCAGCCATTGGGCTGGCTATTGTTTCATCAATTTATCGTAATCGAAAATCAACTCGTATTAACCAATCGAATTTGTTAAATAAGTAGTATTAATCATAAGAATTCAAATATTCTTAAAGAATTTTAAATTTAAGGTATAATCTTCTCTGCAAAAGAAACATAAACATAAGAAATCAAAGTATTTTGGCCCTTTCTTTTATAATAAAGCAGTCCAGAAGTAAATTGATTAGAAAAATTCTGATAACTTGTTGATTTACCTAGTATCTAAATATAGGATTTGTTTATAAGCTTACTAGGTCGAAAATTTATGACGTTTAAAAATGTATAGATCCAATGTCACATTCAGTAAAGATTTATGATACATGTATAGGATGTACTCAATGTGTCCGAGCCTGCCCCACCGATGTATTAGAAATGATACCTTGGGACGGATGTAAAGCTAAACAAATTGCTTCGGCTCCAAGAACAGAAGACTGCGTTGGTTGTAAAAGATGTGAATCCGCCTGTCCAACGGATTTCTTGAGTGTTCGGGTTTATTTAGGGGCTGAAACAACTCGCAGTATGGGTCTAGCTTATTGATATTGATACGTTCCACTAAACTCTACTTGAATCCATTTTATTTTATTTTTTTTTTACCAACAAGACCGGTGCTCAAGATATTTTTATTTTTGAGCACCGGTCTTTCTGGTCCAAGCGCATCTTGTCTTTACCACGACTTTTTTTCCTTGGTTAACAATAATTGTAGTTTTGCCAATATCTGCAGGTTCCTTAATTTTCTTTCTCCCCCATAGGGGAAATAGGGCCGTTCGTTGGTATACAATATGTATATGTATTTTAGAACTACTTCTAACGGTGTATACATTCTGTTATCATTTCCAACCGGACGATCCGTTAATCCAACTATTGGAGGATTATAAATGGATCCGCCTTTTTGATTTCCATTGGAGATTGGGAATAGATGGACTTTCTATAGGACCCATTTTACTAACGGGATTCATCACCACCTTAGCTACTTTATCGGCTTGGCCTGTTACTCGAGATTCTCGATTATTTCATTTCCTGATGTTAGCAATGTACAGTGGTCAAATAGGATTATTTTCTTCTCGCAACCTTTTACTTTTTTTTATCATGTGGGAGTTAGAATTAATTCCCGTTTATCTACTTCTATCCATGTGGGGGGGAAAGAAACGTCTGTACTCGGCTACAAAATTTATTTTGTACACAGCAGGGGGCTCCATTTTTCTCCTAATGGGAGTTCTGGGTATAGGTTTATCTGGTTCTAATCAACCAACATTAAGTTTTGAAACATCAACAAATCAGTCGTATCCTTTGTTCTTAGAAATAATATTTTATATTGGATTTTTTATTGCTTTTGCTGTCAAATCGCCGATTATACCCCTACATACGTGGTTACCGGATACCCACGGAGAAGCACATTACAGTACTTGTATGCTTCTAGCTGGAATCTTATTAAAAATGGGAGCGTATGGACTGGCTCGCATCAATATAGAATTATTATCTCATGCCCATTATCTATTTTCCCCTTGGTTAGTGCTAGTAGGCGCAATCCAAATAATTTATGCAGCTTCAACATCTCTTGGCCAACGGAATTTAAAAAAAAGAATAGCCTATTCTTCTGTATCTCATATGGGTTTCCTAATTATCGGAATTGGTTCTATAACTGATACAGGACTCAACGGAGCTCTTTTACAAATAATCTCTCATGGATTTATTGGTGCTGCACTTTTTTTCTTGGCAGGGACAACTTATGATCGAACACGCCTTCTTTATCTTGACGAAATGGGCGGAATGGCTATCACAATGCCAAAAATATTCACCATGTTTAGTAGCTTTGCAATGGCTTCCCTTGCATTACCGGGTATGAGTGGCTTTGTTGCTGAATTGATAGTATTTTTTGGAATAATTACTAGTCACAAATTTTTTTTAATGCCAAAAATACTAATTACTTTTGTAATGGCAATTGGAATCATATTAACTCCTATTTATTCATTATCTATGTCACGTCAGATGTTTTATGGATATAAGCTTTTTAACGTTCCAAACTCTTATTTTTTTGATTCTGGACCGCGAGAGTTATTTCTTTCAATTTCCCTCTTTTTACCCGTACTGGGTATTGGTATGTACCCGGATTTCGTTCTTTCACTATCGGTTGACAAGGTTGAAGTTATACTATCTAATTCTTTTTCTAAATAGTTTTTTTTCTATTCATGATTTTTAATTTACAATGAAAAAGTTGTAGAATGAAAAAGAGAACTTTTCCTTCTCGAAAATTACTAAAATTTATAGCTAAAAAAAAGAATTTGAACCCCATATGGGCATGAACCATGCGAATCAATAAAATATTTTATTCGCATGCTTCGTGCCCCTTCACGTAAAATTTTTTATTTTTATATGTACTGTAATGTGAATGTGTTGTGTTCGTAAGATACTTTCGTGAATTCAATTAGATGTTAATGTAAACGAACCATAACTATGTAGTCCTAGTCCTAATAGATTAACCCCAAAATAGCATATCCAAATTATAAGAAAGCCTATAGACGCTACAATTGCCGAATTTTCACCTTGCGGGTTTATATTTGTTCGAGTATGTAAATAAATCGCGAATACGAGCCAAGTAATAAATGCCCAAGTTTCTTTTGGATCCCAATTCCAATAGGATCCCCAAGCTTCGTTAGCCCATACCGCTCCTGACAGAATACCTATGGTTAAAAATAAAAACCCTAGACTAATAATCCGATAACTCCAATAATCCAATTGTTGGATTAATTGAGATTTGTAATAATTCTTACCCGAAAAAAAAGACGTAGTTTGTAAAAGATTACTTTTTTTATTCATGTATTCCATTTCCCCAACGAAAAACGACTCTTTTATTAAAAGAGTACTTTTACCAAGAATCTTTCTCTTTTTTCGAAATGTAATGACTACAAGTGCTACTGATAATAATGATCCACATAAAAGGGATGCATAGCCCAATATCATCATCGTTACGTGCATTAATAACCACTCGGATTGAAGAGCGGGTACTAATATTGAAGATTGGTGTATTTGAGTTAAAAGTCCGGAAGTAGCAAAGCCCTGGGTAAAAATAGCACTTGAACCGGTTATTGTGTTTAATAAATTTTTATTTTTTTTGAAATATGGAACTATATGAATAAGGGAGAAACACCACGAAAGGAATATTAATGATTCATATAAATCACTTAGTGGAAAATGACCCAAATAAATCCAACGTGTAACTAATAATCCTGTTATACAGGAAAAACAAACTATCAGACCCTTTTCAGATGAATCATACAGTTGTACGATTCCATCTTCGCAAAAAAGGGTTATTAAACGAATTGTAATTACGGTTAAAACAATAGAAAGGGAAATATGAGTTAATATATGTTCTAAGGTTGAAAATATCATAAAAAAAAAAAGAAAAGTATCTTAAATGGAAATTGGGAGTTGAACTCATTATAGGATCTATTTCTCTTTTTTAGAAGATGACATGCCGCTACTCGGACTCGAACCGAGATGCTCTAGCACTGCTTCCTAAGAGCAGCGTGTCTACCAATTTCACCATAGCGGCTTGGCTTGAACTTATAATAGTTTATAAATAAACAATCGTCGAGATTGAAGAAGACAATTCAGTGCAATATTTTTTGTTTTTTTTTTTTTCAGAAAAAAAATAAAATTTAAAATAATACAAAAAAAACAATAGGGGTTAGAAAGTTCGTTATTTTAGTTTAGGGTCTTAGCCTCTTGGGATTTTTCGTGTATTTTATGTTCTCTTAGAATTGAACTCTTGTAACTATAAAGAGAGAGTTCTACCCTAAAAAATATTTTTGTTTTCATTTTTTAATGAACTTTTTCTCATTTATTTAATTTCAGAAATTTACCTTCTATATTTTTATTCTATACTATTTTCTATATAATTTTCTATACTATTTTCTATATAATTATAGATTCTATCTATATTCTATTTCTATATAGTAATTTATAGAAATATATATATAAAGGTTAACTAAAGTTAAATTCAATCTATTACTTTCACTAAAAATGAAATTCAAATTCAAAAATTATCCCCTTTTTTATAGATAGAGAAAAGGGGATAAAAATTGAATTTTTTTTATTGTAAATCTAACAAACAAATAGTTCGAAACCTCCCCCCATCTTCTAAATGAGAAAATCTACTAACAAAAAAAAAGAAGGCTAACCCCTTTTTATCTTGTATTTATGTGTTTGTCAACAAAAACAAGGAAACCTTTTTTTTTTATTTTATTTTTAGAATTCAGTAAAAAGCTAAATTTTTTTTTAAATAAAAAAGAGGGAACTGATTGCTATTTGATATTGATTAGTTTAACTCAATAGGAAATTCAAAATTTTGTAGCAAATAGGAAATGGGTCAATTTCTTTTTTCGAGTTGATTCGGATTATTGAAATTTTTGATTACTATTACTTAATACTTAAATACTTAATACTTAAATACTTAATTTGTACTATTAGTTAATACTTAATTTGTTAATTTTTTTGTTGCACAAAAAAACTTTTTGAATTTCCTGTAGAAAGGGATTTCCCTAACGAAAAAGCTTTTAATGCTGTCCAATATCCCTTCCTTTTCCAAATATTTTTCCGAATACGCTTTTTTGATGTAGAAATACGTTTTTTTGGAACGGCCATTTAAGATAAAAAGGATTACTTATTGTTTTAGTTGGATGTGAAAGACATCTATTGTTGAAACCAAATCCTTCTTTAGTTTTTTTATTCTATTTATTCTTATTCTTGAATTAATACTCTTTTCGGAAAAAAAGAAAGCTAAGGAGGGGGGAGATATATGAAAATCCCATTTAGAAAAAAAAATATTTCGTGTACTCTAAATACTAGAAATAGCTAAATGGAGAAATACGAAGATATGTTATTTTTTTTTATTCCATAGAATCGCTGTAAAATTTTTTTATTCATTCGATTGATTACTATCTTTATTTGATATTCTTTCTCATTGAAGTCGATATCTGTAGAATCTGTTGCACCATAGGAATCAAATTCAATCTTAATAATAATAATAAAAAAAAAAGAATTCAACTTTCCGTTTTCATTTTCTTTTTTATTAACCGGTTAAATGGGGTCGGTTTAATTTGCAAATTGGAAAAAAAAAATTACGAATTACTCTGTTTTAGTTTTATATCATTTATACTATTTCAACAAATCTAACTTCTTGCTTTGAATTGAATATTTGAAATATTTATAATAAAAATAAATAAATAAAGATAAAGAAAGTTAAGAATAAGTAAATAAGTAGAATTTAAGTATAAGTAAAGTAAGAGGAAAGGCTTCTAAATTTCTATTTAAATTTGTTTAACTTAGTTCATATCTTGACTTTTTTGACTCCTTTAAAACAGGTAAGATCCCATTAATCAGAAACAATAAATTAGGAAATTCATAATTCAAAAAGCTTTTTATGCAACAGACATATCAATACGGGTGGCTCATACCCTTCATCCCACTTCCCGTTCCTATATTAGTAGGGGTGGGACTTCTTATTTTTCCGACGGCAACAAAAAATTTGCGTCGCATGTGGGCTTTTCATAGTGTTTTATTGTTAAGTATAGTCATGATTTTTTCAATGAATCTGTCTATTCAGCAAATAAATAGCAATTCTAGCTATCAATATGTATGGTCTTGGATCATTACTAACGATTTTTCTTTAGAATTCGGCTATTTGATAGATCCACTTACTTCTATTATGTCAATGTTAATAACTACCGTTGGAATTTTGGTTCTTATTTATAGTGATAATTATATGGCTCATGATCAAGGATATTTGAGATTTTTTGCTTATATGAGTTTTTTCAGTGCTTCCATGTTAGGATTAGTTACTAGTTCGAATTTGGTACAAATTTATATTTTTTGGGAATTGGTTGGAATGTGTTCCTATTTATTAATAGGATTTTGGTTCACACGACCTCAAGCAGCAAATGCTTGCCAAAAAGCTTTTGTAACAAATCGTGTAGGGGATTTTGGTTTATTATTAGGAATTTTAGGTTTTTATTGGATAACGGGTAGTTTCGAATTTGAGGATTTATTCGAAATATTCAATGACTTAATTTCTAATAACCAGGTCAATTTTTTATTTGTTACTTTGTGTGCTGTTCTGGTATTTGGTGGTGCCGTTGCTAAATCTGCACAATTTCCCCTTCATGTATGGTTGCCCGATGCTATGGAAGGGCCTACTCCGATTTCCGCTCTTATACACGCTGCTACTATGGTAGCGGCAGGAATTTTTCTTGTAGCTCGGCTTCTTCCTCTTTTCATAGTTATACCTTCCATAATGAATTTCATCTCGTTGATAGCAATAATAACTGTTTTATTAGGAGCTACGTTAGCTCTTGCTCAAAAAGATATTAAGAGAGGTTTAGCCTATTCTACAATGTCTCAATTGGGTTATATGATGTTAGCTCTTGGTATGGGGTCTTATCAAAGTGCTTTATTTCATTTGATTACTCATGCCTATTCCAAAGCATTGCTATTTTTAGGATCCGGATCTGTTATTCATTCAATGGAAGGGGTTGTTGGCTATTCTCCCTCTAAAAGTCAGAATATTATTCTTATGGGAGGTTTAAGAAAACATGTACCAATTACCAAAAATGCTTTTTTATTAGGTACACTCTCTCTTTGTGGTATTCCACCTTTGGCTTGTTTTTGGTCCAAAGATGAAATTCTTAATGATACTTGGTTGTATTCGACGATTTTCGCAATAATAGCCTGGGTTACTGCCGGATTAACCGCATTTTATATGTTTCGGATATATTTACTTACTTTTGAGGGACATTTAAATGTTTATTTTCAAAATTATAGTGGCAAACAAAAAATACCTTTCTATTCAATATCTCTATGGGGTAGGACAGTTTCAAAAAGAATTAATCAAAATGTTCATTTATTAGCAATGACTGATGATAAAAGTTCTTCCTTTTTTTCAAAAAAAACATATCCAATTGATGATAATGATAGAAATAGAACACAACCATATATTACTATTCCTCTTTTTGAGAATAAAAAACTTGATTCCTATCCTTACGAATCAGACAATAATATGCTATTTCCTCTCCTTGTATTGGGCCTATTTACTCTGTTCGTTGGGTTTATAAGAATTCCTTTCGGAGGCAATGGTGATATATTATCTAAATGGGTAACTCCGTGGATAAATCTTTTGCATAAAACGTCGACTAATTTGACGGATTGGTCTGAATTTTTTAAAGATGCAATTTTTTCAGTGAGTATAGGTTATTTAGGAATATTTATAGCGTCTTTTTTATATAAATCCCCCTATTCCTCCTTACTAAATTTGGATTTAATTAATTCAGCTGTTAAAGAGGTCCCTAGGGGACCTCTTGGGGAGAAAATGCTAAATGGCATATATAGTTGGTCAGATAATCGCGCTTATATAGATTCTTTTTATAAAACATTCTTAACCGGGGGCATTAAAGGATTGGCTAAAGTAACTCATTTTTTTGATCGTCTAGTAATTGATGGAATTATCAATGGAGTTGGTTTTCT